AAATAGTACTACACCCTTGGTCCTGAAATCCTGCGAATTGCGTGAAAGTAGGATACTCCAAATTCGGAAGTCCAAGAGTTTTACAAAACGTTCTTGATGGAAAAAAATTTTAATGAAAGATCCCACTGAATTGAATTTGGTCCAAGAATCTATTAAATACTGAGAATTCTGGATCTCCCTCAATACCTCTCTTAATTCTAAAATCCAGAATCGAAATAAGTTGTCTCTCTCTTTAAAGAAGTTGTTTTCTCTCCGTTTAAATTGAGATAAGTTTTCCCGGTCTTCCATATAATACGAACTCCAATCAAATCTATTCAAAATTTGATTAATTCAAAATTTATATAATTTTGAGCTTGATGCTCATATAATGAATATACTTTTTTGCTTTATGCTTATCTACTTTCTATTATCATAGTATGCTATTTCTATTATTATAGTATCCTAGCTCCTCCAAATTTGATTGATTCAAACTGAACTAAAGATTGCATTGAAATTTCTACTTTGTTTATCTACGATATATGAGGATCCCCGCTAAGCATCCATGGCTGAATGGTTAAAGCACCCAACTCATAATTGGCGAATTCGTAGGTTCAATTCCTACTGGATGCACACCAATGCTCCAATAAGTCTATTGGAATTGGCTCTGTATCAATGGAATCTCATCATCCATACATAACGAATTGGTGTAGTATAACCCTATTATAACATATGAACGGTAAGAACTAGCATTCTTATTGAGACTCGAACTCATAGAGAAGAAAATCGATTTATGGATGGAATCCAATATGCAGTAGTTACAGCAAAAAGTATTAGGTTATTGAAGAAAAATCAATATACTTTGAATGTCGAATCAGGATCCACTAGGACAGAAATAAAGCATTGGGCCGAACTCTTCTTTGGTGTCAAGGTAATGGCTATGAATAGCCATCGACTCCCGGGAAAGGGTAGAAGAATGAGACCTATTATGGGACATACAATGCATTACAGGCGTATGATCATTACCCTTCAACCGGGTTATTCTATTCCATCTCTTCGAAACATCTTATAAATTTGAAAGAAAAGAACTTAAATCAAAATACTTAATAGCATAATGATACATTTCTACAAAACTTCTAACCCGAGCGCACGCAATGGAGCCGTAGAGGGTCAAGTGAAATCCAATACGCGAAATACACGAAAGAATTTGACCCATGGACAGCATCGTTGTGGTAAAGGCCGTAATGCCAGAGGAATCATTACCGCAAGGCATAGAGGGGGAGGTCATAAGCGTCTATACCGTCAAATCGATTTTCGACGGAATAAAAAAGACATATATGGTAGAATCCTAACCATAGAATACGACCCTAATCGAAATGCATCCATTTGTCTCATACACTATAGGGATGGTGAGAAGAGATATATTTTACATCCCAGAGGGACTCGAATTGGAGATACCATTATTTCTGGTACAAGAGTTCCTATAAAAATGGGAAATGCCCTACCTTTGAGTGCGGTTTGAACTATGGATTTACGTAATTGGAAGTAACCAATTAGGTTTACGACGAAACCTAGAAATCGATCACTGATCCAAATTGAGTACCTCTACAGGATAGACCTCAACAGAAAACTGAAGAGTAACGGCAGCAAGTGATTGAGTTCAGTAGTTCCTCATATCAAATATCAAATTATTGACTCTAGAGATCTAGTAATATGGAGAAAACAAAATTGTTTCAAGCACCGACAGAACCAGAAGCGCCCCTCCCTTGTTTCAAAGAGAGGAGGACGGGGTATTCACATTTCATTTGATGGTCAGAGGCGAATTGAAAGCTAAGCAGTGGGAATTCGAAGGATTCCCCGGGGGAAAAATAGAGATGTCTCCTACGTTACCCCCAATATGTGGAAGTATCGACGTAATTTCATAGAGTCATTCAGTCTGAATGCTACATGAAGAACATAAGCCAGATGAAGGAACGGGAAGACCTAGGATGTAGAAGAGCATAACATGAGTGATTCGGCAGATTTTGATTCCTATATATCCACTCATGTAGTACTTTACTTCATTTGATGAGATTTTACGATATAGAAGATCCACCTGTATAGATATCATCATCTACACCCAGAAAGCCGTATGCTTTGGAAGAAGCTTGTACAGTTTGGGAAGAGGTTTTGATTGATCAAAAAGAAGAATCTACTTCAACCCATGTGCCCTTAGGCACGTCCATACATAACATAGAAATCACACTTGGAAAGGGTGGACAATTAGCTAGAGCTGCGGGTGCTGTAGCGAAACTTATTGCAAAACAGGGTAAATCGGCCACATTAAAACTACCTTCTGGGGAGGTTCGTTTAATATCCCAAAACTGCTCAGCAACAGTCGGACAAGTAGGGAAGACCGGGGTGAAACTCAAAAGTTTGAGTAGAGCCGGATCGAAATGTTGGCTAGGTAAACGTCCCGTAGTAAGAGGAGTAGTTATGAACCCTGTAGACCATCCCCATGGGGGTGGTGAGGGGAGGGCCCCAATTGGTAGAAAAAAACCCGCAACCCCTTGGGGTTATCCGGCACTTGGAAGAAAAAGTAGAAAAAGGAAGAAATATAGTGATAATTTGATTCTTCGTCGCCGTAGTAAATAGGAGAGAAAATCGAATTTTTTTCTTCTAAAAAAAAAAAAAAAAAAAATAGGAGAAATTCACTGTGATACGTTCGCTAAAAAAAAATCCTTTTGTAGCAAATCATTTATTAAGAAAAATAATGAAACTTAACACAAAGGCAGAAAAAAAAATAATAGAAACGTGGTCCCGGGCATCCACCATCATACCTCCAATGATTGGCCATACTATCGCTATCCATAATGGAAAAGAAAAAATACCGATTTATATAACAGATTATATGGTGGGTCATAAATTGGGAGAATTTGCACCTACTCTTTATTTCAGTGGGCATCCAAAAAAAGATAAAAAATCTCGCAAAAAAAGATAAAAAATCTCGTCGTTGATTTGATTAGCTAATTCCTTTTAATAGGAATTGGAAAAAGAATCCTTTTTTTACTTTTTTTAGAGATTCATTTTTCATTTGAAATTCAAATGAAAAATGAATAGTAGAAGAAAGAGAATAAAAAAAGAGAATATGGATGCTATTTATTAAGAAGAGGAAGAAGAAGTTATACGAGAAAAAGACTAACTTGTCATTTTATTGAAATCGATCTATAATATAGAAGAAGAAGTTATACGATAAAAAGACTAACTTGTCATATAAATATTGTATTGAAATCGATATATATATATATATATAAGAAGAATATAAGATATGCTTAAAAGAATAAAGTCCACAAATATGACATTTCATGATATATATTATAGTAAAGGGGGATTATGGCACAAAAAATAAATCCACTCGGTTTCCGAGTTGGTACAACTCAAAATCATCATTCTCTTTGGTTTGAACAACCAAAAAATTATTCTCAGGGTCTACAAGAAGATAAAAGAATAAGAAACTGTATCCAAAATTATGTACAAAAAAATATAAAATTTCCTTCTGGTATTGAAGGGATTTCACGTATAGAGATTCAAAAAGGAATTGATCTTATTCAGGTTATAATAGTTATGGGATTCCTAAAATTAGAGAAAAGGCAATCTAAAAAAATAACAGAATTACAAAAGAAAGTAATCAAAGAATTGGAGACGAATGGAATCGAAGAATTATGGATGATTGTACAAAAAGAAATGAATCCTATAAGTTTAAGTTATCGAAAACTGAACATTAAAATTAGAAGAATTCGAAAGCCTTACAAGGATCCTATTATTCTTGCAAAATTTATAGCGGAACAATTAAAGAATCGAGTTGCATTTCCCAAAGCAATGAAAAAGGCTATTGAATTAGCCAAGCAGGCCCATACAAAAGGAATTAAAGTACAAATTTCGGGACGCCTGGGGGGAAAAGACAAGGCACGCGTCGCATGGATTAGAGCAGGTAGAGTTCCTTTACAAACCGTTCGAGCTAAAATAAATTATTGCTCCTATACGGTTCAAACTATTTATGGGGTATTAGGCATAAAAATTTGGGTATTTTAGGCATAAAAATTTGGATATTTGTAGACGACGAATAGTCAATAAATAGTCAATCCTTAATTGACTTAATCTTTACATTATACCCTTTGACAGAACAAAAAATGAGAAATTCTTTCATTCTTTTTCTGGCCAATCAAAAGAAGAAAAATTCGATTTTTTATTCTATAAGTTCTATAAGAAGTTCTATAAGGTTAAATAAAATCAAAAAAAAATTCGATTGATTATTTAATATACTTGCTATGCTTAGTGTGTGACCCGTTGGTTTTTAAAAGTAAATCTAAAAAAAATGCACTGATCCATACTATGAATGAAGAAATTATAGTAGAATTCATAACAAACTCATCGCTTAACATTATCTGGATTCAAAAAAGCAGTCAAGATATGATATATTGGCCCTTACATTGTAGGAATTGAAATCTTTTTTACATAAAATAATTACTTACATTGTAGGAATTACTTACATTTTTACATAAAATAATTACATAAATAAAAGAAAAATTCATTTGATTTTGATTATTAATTGTAAAGCAAAATAAAAAATAATACAGATAAATGATAGGGTGATAGAAAGAAAAAAAAAAGAAATTAATGATATATGATATCAATATGTAAGGTCTACAAGTCATCTCGTAAAAGCAAATGTAATAGAGCACCAATAGCTATTTATTGATAGTTAAAATCCTACTCATAAAACAAAAAATTAAGAGCCTCGAGCCAATAAAAACTAATAACATTGGCTCAAGAAAAAAAATCGCATTGGAGGCTTCATTGTAGAATTAAGACCTAACCATTAACCGAGAAGCGATGGGAACGACGGAACCTGTAAAGACATAAGATTCTATTGAAAAAAAAAAATCTTAATAATTTTTGATTTTAATAGGCAGGATGGCGAAACGAACCAAGAAACAATCCATTTATTTTTGATTTTGAGAGGTTCGGGGATAACCCTACAAAAAAAGTAAATATTAAAAGAGGAAATATTCGCCCGCGAAGGTTTTTTATGTTATTGGATTGATATAAATTTTGAATAAATAGATTCGATGAAATCTCAAAGAATCTAATGATTCAGTCTATTACTCATCAACTATATGTATATTTTTCTAATTATTTCATTCGCAAGGAGCTGGATGAGAAGAAACTCTCATGTCCAGTTCTGTAATAGAGATGGAATTGTGAACCAATCATCAACTATAACCCCAAAAGAACCCGATTCTGTAAACAACATAGAGGGAGAATGAAAGGAATGTCTTCTCGAGGTAATCGTATTTGTTTCGGTAGATATGCTCTTCAGTCACTTGAACCCGCTTGGATTACGTCTAGACAAATAGAAGCCGGACGTCGGGCAATGACACGAAATATACGCCGCGGGGGAAAAATATGGGTACGTATATTTCCCGACAAACCAGTTACGATAAGAACGACAGAAACGCGTATGGGGTCGGGGAAAGGAGATCCCAAATATTGGATAGCTGTCGTTAAACCAGGTAAAATACTTTATGAAATGGGCGGAGTAGCAGAAAAAATAGCCAGAAAAGCTATCTCAATAGCAGCATCCAAAATGCCTATGCGAACTCAATTGATTATTTCAAAATGGGACTATCAAACCAAAGAAAAAAGAGACTTTGTAATGAAAAAAAAAAAATTCTAAGTTTCTTTTTTTATTTTTGGACAAGCAATATTTTTTTTCCTTTTGCATTAAAATAACAAAATGATATGATCCAATCTCAGACCTATTTGAATGTAGCAGACAACTGCGGAGCCCGAAAATTAATGTGTATTCGAATCATAGGGGCTGGTAATCGCGGATACGGTCATATCGGCAACGTTATTATTGCTGTGATCAAGGAAGCAGCAAAAGATTCCTCTCTAGAAAAATCCGAAGTGATCAGAGCTGTAATTGTACGTACTCGTAAACAATTCAAACGCTCCTGCGGCACTATCATAAGATATGATGATAACGCTGCAGTTGTCATTGATAAAAAAAGAAATCCAAAGGGAAGTAGAGTTTTTGGCCCGATTGTCGAGGAATTGAGGGAGGTCAATTTCACAAAAATAATTTCATTAGCATCTGAAATATTATAACATATTATAACACAATATTCTAAGATAAAGCGTTAGAAAAGCATTCTAAGATGAGATAGAAAATAGTAGACAATTCTACTATTTTTTTTTTAGTATTTGAATTCAACCGATTAATCAAATTAATTAGTAGATTTTCTTTAGGTATATATTATATATAATATAGTGAATCATGAATTAAAAAAAATAAAGGAAGGGCCTATCTTGATTATATCAAATCTTAAAAACAACAAAAATGGTTGTCTATCATGAGTAAAGACACAATTGCAGATATACTAACCTCTATACGAAATGCTGAGATGAGCGGAAAAGAAATCATTCGAATCGTATCGACAAAGATCACTAGAAACATTTTGGAAATCCTTTTACGAGAAGGTTTTATAGAAAATGTAAGGAAACATCAGGAAGGTAACAAAAAATTCTTGGTTTTAACCTTACGACATAGGCGACATAGAAAAACGAAAAAAAAACAATATAGAGCTAGTCTAAAATTAAAACGGATTAGCCGACCTGGTCAACGAATCTATTCTAACTATCAACAAATTCCTAGAATTTTAGGCGGGATGGGAATTGTAATTCTTTCTACTTCGCAGGGTATAATGACAGATCGGGAGGCTCGACTAAAAAGAATCGGCGGAGAAATCTTGTGTTACATATGGTAATCCTTTTGATATCCAAATTCTATCCATTTGGATTTGGATTTTGTAAAAAAAAGAGCAAGTCAGGGGTTTCAATAGCATTGCTGCTACATTAAATTTAGTAGATACTTCCAAATCGTTTTCTTTTTATATAGGGATATAACTCAATCAAGATTGAAAAAAAAAGTCTGTATATTCAAAATTTAGGAACGCAAAATATGAAAAAAAGGCCCTGCGCTCGTAGAATTTGTGGAAGATGTCGAATAGTACGTAGAAAGGGACGAATTCGAGTAGTTTGCCCTAACCTGAGACATAAACAACGACAAGGATAATTTTTCTAAACAAAGCAAAATCTAAAGGATCTGAAAGAAAAATACAAATAAAAAAAGATCTATTTTGACACGAAATGGATATATCCATAGGTCTCGTGCTTTTACTTTTATTTGAGATAAAAAAATATGGCAAAAAAAAAGGTAAAAATTATAACGGAAAAAAGTAGTATAAGAAGAATTATGTTGCGCAGGTTTCGTCGGCGTATTCGTAAAAGTGCACGTAAAATATCAAAGGGATTTTTTCATGTCCAAACAACTTTTAACAATACTATTATCAGCGTTACAGATGAACAGGGTGGGGTGATCTATTGGTCCTGTGCGGGCACTTGTCGATTTAAGGGACCACGAAAGGGGACAGCTTTTGCCGCTCGAATCGTAGCCGAAGATGCTAGTCGGGTAGCAAAGGC